CCGATGAATCTATTGATTCAAAAGCGTGGGATGGGTAAATGTCACAGATGATTAATTGATTTCTTACTTATGTTACTCTAGTTTTATTAGTATCGTCTATAATAATTGATGAATCAAATATTTTCAATTGAATTTATCCTTTCAATTGGTTGGTATTTTTGTTTATCCTCGTATCTTTCAAAAATTGAAACTTAGGGAAGTGCTTTAGAAACATATGTATAAAAAGAACATATTTCATTTAGCCTTTTCATGCCTACTATAACTAGTTATTTCGGTTTTCTACTAGCATCTTTGACTATAACCTCAGCTCTATTTATCGGTCTGAGCAAGATACGACTTATTTGAAATTAATTTAATGAACAATTTATAAAAAAATCTTTCTATGGTAGTTCATATATTCTCCAGTCCCTTACCAATTCTTGGTCATTGAGATGTATAGTCAATACAGATTAATATTTAAGGATAAATATTACCTCTCCCTTCCCCCTTTCAAACAAATTGAAATGATTGAAGTTTTTCTATTTGGAATCGTCTTAGGTCTAATTCCTATTACTTTGGCTGGATTATTCGTAACTGCCTATTTACAATACAGACGTGGTGATCAGTTGGATCTTTGATTAATTAACATCTCGTTTTTTATTGACCTCCTACTTCCTTTAATCCGCGGGAGGTCAAAATTACACTAAAATAATTGAGCAGCAACCTAAATTTGACCTCCCGCGATTAACAAGAACACAGAATCACGCCCTGTAGGATTTGAACCTACGACATCGGGTTTTGGAGACCCACGTTCTACCGAACTGAACTAAGAGCGCTTTATTATCACAATAAATATTTTGTAACCCCAATTTATCTTGCATATATATATACTATAAAAAATAAAAATGAAATATTTATTTAATTATGTATGTACAATTTTATTAATTGATCTCAATTGATCCCTCGTTACTGCTCAGAAGATAAGTAATAGGTAGGGATGACAGGATTTGAACCCGTGACATTTTGTACCCAAAACAAACGCGCTACCAAACTGCGCTACATCCCTTTCAATTGGTCTACAGTGTCATTGTAGAGAATCCCTGCCTTGTTTTCCACATCTTTATTTCCTACATTGATATACACAAACTATCTTATCATTTCTTCCTTCTTCCTTTTGGTCTCATATATCATATAACAAACATATAATATGGTAAAAGACTTATATAAAGTATGAAATTAATATGAAATCTACCACAAAAAATTAATATTTTTTAGGAATTTAAGGCGGAAATGGACGTATTTTTTTCTTTTAATAAATATCTATTTTGTACATTTCAATTTGAATTAGGAACTCCGCGTACAAGTGGTAAGTCATTAACTACATATACACATCCGGTCATATATGTATTACCATTAGGTATTACAAATTACAATAAAATTACAATAACGAATACAGAAAGAGGAGTTTTTAAAATGCGAGATCTAAAAACATATCTCTCCGTGGCACCGGTAGTAAGTACTCTATGGTTCGGGTCTTTAGCAGGTTTATTGATAGAGATCAATCGTTTTTTTCCGGATGCGTTGATATTCCCCTTTTTTTCATTCTAGCTATTGATATGGGAAGGGGGAAGAAGATTAGAGATACAATCAAATATCTGTAACTAATCCCTACCCCTCCCTTCTTTTTTTCTTTGTTTTTTCTTTTTTTCTTTTTTTACTTATTCTTTCTAAAAAAAAAAAAAAACAAAGAAAAAGCGGTTTCACCCTCAGTGAAACTATGAACTCGGGCTCAGGCTCAAATTAAATTAATAATAGAACGGAAATGCGGTGGTTGGGGCAACAATATCATACAAGATACTTAACTGAAAATGAAATACTGTACGGCAATTAAAAATTATAAATATAGTTAGAAATCATTATATTACTTATTATTTATTACTATATTGATTGCAACAAAACATTTCTTTCATAATTTGATTTCGAGTTACCTGCTTCTATTTTTGTGTCCTTTCTTCTTCCTTGCTTCGGGTCGGAAAATTAAAGAATTGAGTGAATCAAAAACCAAAGGAGGTTCATGGCTAAGGGTAAAGATGTCCGAGTAACGGTTATTTTGGAATGTACCAGTTGTGTTCGAAATCGTGTTAATAAGGAATCAATGGGCATTTCCAGATATATTACTCAAAAGAATCGACACAATACGCCTAGTCGATTGGAATTGAGAAAATTCTGTCCCTGTTGTTACAAACATACGATTCATGGGGAGATAAAGAAATAGATCGAACCGATCGCTCGTGTGTCAGTCTTCCAAGGAAGATGAAAAATTACATATTATATATAACAATATATATATATAATTTATTTTAATTTATTTTTTAATTTATTTAAATAGAAACAAATAAATAGAAACAAACCAAATCCTATTTCGATCGGATCAAAGATGATGTAGAATTAAGAAATAGGATTGGGATTTTCAGGATAAGGAATAAACAAACCATGGATAAATCCAAGCGAATCTTTCTTAAATCTAAGCGATCTTTTCGTAGGCGTTTGCCTCCGATCCAATCGGGGGATCGAATTGATTATAGAAACATGAGTTTAATTAGTCGATTTATTAGCGAACAAGGAAAAATATTATCTAGACGGGTGAATAGATTGACCTTAAAACAACAACGATTAATTACTATTGCTATAAAACAAGCTCGTATTTTATCTCCGTTACCTTTTCTTAATAATGAGAAACAATTTGAAAGAAGCGAGTCAACCGCTAGAGCTGCTGGTCTTAGAACCAGAAAAAAAACAGGTTGACTCTTCAATTGAATTGAATCAAAATAAAATTCCAATCCAAACTCAAATGCGGATTGACGTTTTTTTTTTTGTTCGAAAAATCGTAAAATCGAAATGTCCTGTCGTAAGAAAAAAAATGGGAGAAGAGGAATAAATAGTTTATATTTAACGTCTTTCTTCATTTTGATGACTTTATCATATTTTATCATACTAATTTCTACTCTACCTTCCCAGAGTTCATTCTCCAGGGAACTCCATTTAAACTATTCCAACGGATTCCTTCCAATCTCTTTATTTTATGATCTCATTGGAAATCATATAAAGACAACTCTTATTTAATATAGCTATTTGTGCAAGTATTTTACGATTAAGAAGTAACTGTCTCTTGTACAGATTGTGTATAAATTTACTATAACTTAAGTATACTTTATTCTCGCGAATTACTGCATTTATCCGAGTGATCCACAACCGACGAAAATCTCTCTTTTGTCTACCTCTATCCCGATGAGCCGAAACCAAAGCTCTTATTTTCTGTTGAGTAATAGTACGAGTAAGTCTTGAATGAGCCCCTCGAAAGGTTGATGCAAATAAACGAATTTTTGTTCTACGTCTTCGGGCTATATACCCTCGTTTAATTCTGGTCATTGAATAAATGAAACTTTGATGAATAACTAATCGATTTCCTTTCTTTCAGTTATTCCCTTCCCGTATCCTAGTCTATTAATAACAAAACGGATTCTTCCAATGTATAAAATTTTAATTCCAATGGCTTTTGCTACTATAACCTTCCCGACCACGATTTTTTTTTTTTTTTTCTAGGTGAAATGCCTAGAAAAAATTGTATTGATATTAGGTATCAAAACCACATAAAAGTTGTAAATAGAAATGGATATAGTGGGTTCCATCGTTTCTATGGTTACTTCTTAAACGGTGAGGTCCTCTCTATACACCGGAGCCCTTCTTTCATTTAATCAATGTTATTGTTAACTTGTACAGTTCACACTCTTTGGCTCTACCCATAATTATCCAGTACGAGGTCTTTCACAATGAGATCTACTTATACAGTAACGGTATTTAATTATGAAGATTAGCTGAGTAGCTGACCCTGTTAGTCCGTTCTTGCAAGAGTAAGGCATAATTTTTCTGCTTTTTAAAATAGTATTTCCCCTGCTTAATGGATATCATTTGCTATCAATGGAGAATTCTTTCTCATCTTAAATTTAAAACGGAGTTGATTGGATTTGCACCAACGGAAACCATACATTTGATACCACAATAGAAGGATAGATCTTTTTGATTTTTAGATATTGAATGGAGTTCTTCCATTCTAGTCTATTCACTGGTACTGATCGTTGATACTGGATCAATTGTTTTCTTTCTTTTGTCCTAGCCCATGATCTGAACGAGTCGCACATACACCCTAGTACATGTTCCTCGTCGCTGAGGACATCCCCCAAGAGCGGGGGATTTCGTGACATTTCTGATTGGCTGTCTTGTGTTTCTAATAAGCTGTTTAATAGTTGGCATATTGAATCATATACATAATGGGCTGGTTTAGATCGATCTTAACCGGATGATTATGAATTATTTTATTTCTATATTAATAGATTAATGAATAGAATCTTAAATCAGATTAATGAATAGAATATTAAATCCGGTAAGAAGATAAAATCTCAAATCACCAATTCGTCTGAAATTTTTGTTATTTTTTCTTTTTTATTCAGTCGCTACAAGATCAACAATTCCATGAGCTTGGGCTTCTGTTGCTGACATAAAAACATCTCTTTCCATATCTTCGGATACAACCCATAAGGGTTTGCCTGTCCTTTGTACATAAACCCTTGTGACGGTTTCGCGCAGCTTCAAAAGTTCTTCCGCTTCCAAGATAAATTCTCCCGTCTGTGCCTCATAAAAAGAACTAGCAGGTTGATGGATCATTACCCTGATGATATAACATAATAAATGTTTATTCTATCTCGCATGATGATAAGGTGAAGAGATAAAGAATAATAAAATATATAATTGAACAACCGTACAGGCATCTTTTACGCATTGCATACGGCTCTATAATGGAATTCGTTTTTACCTTACTTAAATATCAAATAAATTTCATTTAAATTAAATATAGGGTCTATCAGACTCGGGTTGGTAAATGATCCAATAACCACCCTTCTTTTTGTTTTTGGAGTAGTTCAAAAATACTATGATGGCTCCGTTGCTTTATATATTTATTTCGT